GGGGGTTCTTTTTTCTTTCCTTTGCCGTTTCGCATTTCTCATCAAACAAATAGGGGAATTTTCATTACTTCAACTAGTACCGATTGGTAGGAGAAAGACATATGTAGATTAGTACAATTATTAGGAGCATTATAGTTAGTATTCCAAGAGATACTGAGCCCGCTTTTTCGATTGCTCCCGACCCATGTAATGGAATAGAGGACTTTATGTTTCTCGGGCGCACATACACAAATGGAATTCATTTCTTGTACGATACAAAATGAAATTAACATAATTCCCCTGATAGAATACTTTTCCAGATTAAACAATCTCCCCTTATGGCTCCGGTTTTGTTTGTCTAACCTCAATTACTAATGTGAAGTAGTGTAGTGATTCACGTTGAAAAATCTATTTCATTTAAATTGCACACCGAGCTTTTGATATATGTGTCCCAGTACTAGTAACCTACGGAAGGAGGGTAAAAGAAAGATAAAGATCATCCCACCCCTTTAGCATTTAGCAAGGGCATGCATATTTTTTCCTTCCTTTTTCTATTTTTGGGGGCTCATCGAAGAAAGAACAAACCCTAAACTAAAATAGTGAATTTTATGTAATATTACATCTTTTATCCCGGGACTCATCTTTATCACATTTCTTTATCTTCCAAGAAAACTAGATCATTAAAAAAACGGAATTTAGAACGTAACTCCTTTCTTTTTCCACTTCGCTTCTATTGTTTGTTGGGGGTTTGTGACTAATGGAAACGGACGGGTGGTCAGATGATACTTCATCCGATGATTGTACAAGGAAGACGTAAGGTAGGTTATAGAAAAGTAAAGAACAGAAATGATAAATAAAGGAATTTTGGATTGGGCCAGGAATCCCATTTTGGATTCGGTATGGATAAAAGATCTTCCTATGTTATACTATTCAATTCTCGACGACGAATTGATTTGATAGCTCGGATATTGTTATTCATGATATTGCTCCGATTCAAGATCATCGAGAGGTAATTCATTTATTGAAGTGACAGGCGAAATATTTATCATCTCTATGGGATTAAATCCCGAGTTATTGTGAAGTAAAAAAAAACGAGGAGATTATGGAAGTAAATATTCTTGCATTTATTGCTACTGCACTGTTCATTCTAATTCCTACTGCTTTTCTACTTATCATTTACGTAAAAACAGTCAGTCAAAATAATTAATTAATTTGAATGAAACTTGACTTCTGAGTTCTTATCAATGGTTGAAGAAATAAAATGAAAAGGATTTCAATTTCACGTCTTAAATGAAATGAGCGGACTATAATCGGTAGTATTCTATGAGATCCGATAGTATGGTAAGAAAGAAATGGATGAATCTTTCTTTCTACCATACTATCTATTAGTGTTATTGTAGTGTGTAAAGTTATACAGTGTATAAAGTTGTACTTTCTAATAAAGATAGAGGCTTAATATAGATCAATCTACAATATTATCTTCATATATGTAGATATCAATTCAATTCAATATATGCAATTGACGTAGGACCCAATTCTATTTCTTTGATACATCTATTTGTTCCCATCAATATGAAATAACCGTCTTACTCTTATAGTTCTAATTTCTAGATTTCTTATTATTTACAATATGAATTTCGGGATCTATTGAAAGAATCAAATCAATGAAGGAAAAATCATATGGGCATATATTAATAAAATAAAGTAGTTTTTTTTAGCATTCCGACGAAATAATTGATTGACTCATTGACAGGAGTTCTATGGGCATTTCTTCGGATTTCGAAAAGGAATAAAAACCTCACAGATTTTTAACGCTTGAACCATGGTATGAAATGAGTCGATACAATAGAAATTCTATTTCGAAAATAATAAAACAAGGGGTAAGTGCGCAATATGTGACTCGCCCGAGTCAAGATCTTATTATGCATAGTATCTCGTTAGACAACCACTATATCTATATTGTTTCTCATAGAAAGTGCGTATACACTTAACAAAACGACTTCTTTTACAAATTTTTAAAACAGTCAAGAAAAAAAGAAAAAGGGGTCGGGTCTTCCTCAGTATCCATATATAATTCTGGTAAGAGCCCGGTCATTGAAATAGAAAAATTAGGAAGAATTGGGTTGGAATAAATTTACTATTATCTGTATCCCTTTCCTTTCGAAATACAAACACGGGAATTATTGAAATATCTCTTTGATTGAAAGAGTATTAGTCATATAATACATTACTCCACTAGAATCCAATGGAATTTCGAAATGAAGATCTTTTTTTTTTATATAGTTCAAAACGCGTTGCAGAACGATCTATAAAACAATTGATAGAGTTTGATTCCTCCACTCAATTAGTAGTAGCTCTAGAGTCCACTTCTTCCCCATACTACGAGCGAAAGGGAAAATGTAAAGACTACCATTAAAGCAGCCCAAGCGAGACTTACTATATCCATGTGAATTATGTCCCCTATCTCTATGAAGGAATTATTCCATTATTGCTCATTAATAATAGTGGAATCAATGGCGCA